TAGCGACAACCGTCTTTTTGATCGGTACTGCAGTGGCACTTTGGTTGGGTATTGGCGCAACATTACCTATTGATAAATCCCTAACTTTAGGTATTTTTTAAATTGAGTCAATTTTGAAAGAAAATATGTATCTAGGGAAAATGAACTTTGAGGTGACTATTCCCTAGATACATCTATTTAATGAAATTATGTATATATTCCTAATTTTTTGAATTGTGCTAAAGATTCAAAATACATTTTCATTTTTTATAAAAAAAGATGAAAGAAATCCAATTTTGTTAAAGTTTCTTTTTTGATAAAGAAATTCTTTGGTAAATCCATTGTGAAATGCTTTTCTATTTAATGCTTTTCTATTTCTAGAATGTCAAATAGCTTTTTTACGTCTTCTATGCGAAGATCTTCAATTTGCATAAGGTCTTCTTTACTTTTATTCAAAAGATCAAATAATGTATGTATATTATACTTTTTTAGGCAATTATAGGTCCTGGGAGTCAATTCTAATTGGTCAATAAAAATGTATTTCAATGCTATTTCTTTTTTATTTTTCCTGATTTTATCTAATCTATCATGAAAAGTAAAAAGGGGTAAACTCTCTTTGTGTTTATTGTTTTCTAAATGTAAGTCTTCCGCATGTAGAAAAGGAATAAATAAATGAATCAAATTCCGGGAGGCTTCATTAAGTGCTTCCTTAGGAGTTAAACTCCCATTTGTCCATATTTCAAGAAAGAGTATCTCTTGTTTTTCATTCCCATTACCATAAGAATGAATACTATAATTTGTATTTCTAACAGGCATGAATACAGCATCTATGGGATAACTTCCGTCTTGAAAGTTATTTGGCGTTTTTATATGATATCCGCGATTCCTTTCTAGTTTTAATTCAATATGCAAATGAATAGGTTCTGTTAGGTTAGCTATATACTGTGTATTATCAACGATTTCCACAAAAGGCGGTAAGACGATATCTTGAGCAGTTACATATCCAGGACCCTTGACACAAATGGACGCGTCATGAGTTCCATACAGATTACTTCTCAATACAATTTCTTTCAAATTCATTAAAATTTCATGTACTGATTCTTGAATACCTACTATGGTCGAATATTCATGTGGTATGTTCTCAGATTTTGCACGTGTGATACATGTTCCTTCTATTTCTCCAAGCAAAGCTCTTCGCATCGCAATTCCTATTGTGTCGGCTTGACCCTTCAGAAGTGGTGACAGAATAAAGCGTCCATAAGAAAGACGCTTACTGTCTGCTCTGAATTCAACACACTTCCATTGTAGTGTCCGAGTAGATATTGGTATTTGTTCTCGAACCATAGGTGAATCTTATTTGATCAAATCATTGAATCATTTATTTCTCTTGAAATATCTTCAATGGTGATTTTTACACACGTCTTTTTTTAGGGGGTCTACATCCATTATGTGGCATAGGGGTTACATCCCGTACGAAACTTAATAGTATACCACTTCTACGAATAGCTCTTAATGCAGCATCTCTTCCAAGACCGGGACCCTTTATCATTACTTCTGCTCGTTGCATGCCTTGATCCATTACTGTTCGAATAGCATTTCCTGCTGCGGTTTGAGCAGCAAAAGGTGTCCCTCTTCTTGTACCTTTGAATCCACAAGTACCAGCAGAGGACCAAGAAATCACTCGACCTCGTACATCTGTAACAGTAACAATGGTATTGTTGAAGCTTGCTTGAACATGAATAACTCCCTTTGGTATTTTACGCAGACTTTTACGTGAACCAATACGTCCATTCCTATGTGAACCAATTCTTTTTATAGGTTTTGCCATATTTTATTATCTCAGAAATGAGAAATATTAAGTAAGAGATCTATGGATGTATCCATTTCATGTTAAAAAAGGATTAGATCCTTGATTTTTGTTATTGATGAATTTGAATATTATTATGAATTCTTAGTCATTCTTATTAATTCATTTTTCATTAATTCTTATATCTTAGATTCAATTAATTATTAGTATTAGTTTTTTCTTTTTTTTTTTACAGTGGTTTCCTTTAGAGCGAAATTTTAGTTATCCTTGTCTTTGTTTATGTCTTGGGTTAGAACAAATTACTATAATTCGTCCTCGCCTACGGATCAGTCTACATTTTTCACAAATTTTACGAACGGAAGCCCGGATTTTCATATTTTTCATTCCTTAATTGAATTCCGAATCTATTTATTGGAAGAAAATAAGTTTTCTTGAAATGTTTAAACTTGAATTGGATCCTTATGCCTTATGAAAGGTGAAGGGAATTCATATTGAAGTTTAAAAAGAATGTTCATTCTTGTTGTGGAGTATAGTTGTGGGGTCTATAAATTATATGCCCTCTAGGTTAATTATAAAGATTGATTTCCATTTTTACTCTATCCCCTGGTAGTATACATATAAAACTATGTCGTATCTTTCCTGAAACATATCATATCCTAGACTCATATCTTCGTTATCTAAACGAAAAGAGCATAGAACCTATCAATGGGAGGT